TATTTCAACGCAATTTAATATATTTTTTTTTTCATCAACTGTTCAAATAACTTCTTTATTAGAATTTATAATTCTTACTTCACCTCCTATAACTTTAGCTATTTCAATTAACATATTATAATTTAATTTATTATAATTTAATTTAATTAAAAGTCTATATTGTAAAGATTTTTTACGAAAATGATTAATTTGTATATTACCATTTCCATCCATTAAACCAACCCAAAACATTTTAATATATTTATTATTATAACATATATTATTATTATTTTCTTTACCATCGTATATTATTAATATTTAATAATAAGATAGAAATAATTGAAAATAAAACATAGTGTTTATCATGGAAAGCAACGTCAAGTGATGCATTAGCTAAAACAACACCACTTAATCCTCCAATAGTGAATAACACAACAAATCCTAATGCAAATAACATAGGAGGTGTTAAGTGTAATGATCCACCATAACAAGTAGCTAATCAACTGAATATTTTAATTCCAGTAGGTACTGCAATAATTAAAGTAGCAGCTGTGAAATAAGCTCTTGTATCTACGTCTAAACCAACAGTATACATGTGATGACTTCAAACTATGAAACCTAAAACACCAATAGACATCATAGCATAAACCATACCTAAGTAACCGAATACATTTTTACCAGATCCTGCGGCAATAACTGTACTAATAATACCAAATCCTGGTATAATTAAAATATAAACTTCTGGGTGACCGAAGAATCAGAATAAATGTTGGAATAATATAGGATCACCACCTCCAGCTACTTCAAAGAATGAAGTATTGAAGTTTCTATCAGTTAAAACCATAGTAATACCACCAGCTAATACTGGTAATGATAATAATAATAACACTGCTGTTATTACTACAGCTCAACCAAATAAAGCTAATTTATGTAAACGTATACCTGGACTTCTCATATTTAAAATAGTTGTAATAAAGTTCATAGCACCTAACATACTACTGATACCACTTAAGTGTAAACCAAAAATTGCTAAATCAACACTTGGTCCACTGTGTGATTGGATTCCAGATAATGGAGGATAAAGAGTTCAACCTGTACCAGCACCATTTTCTATAGTTGCAGAGAAAACAAATAATAGTAAACTAGGAACTAATAATCAGAAACTAATGTTATTTAATCTAGGGAATGCCATATCAGGACCTCCTACTAATAACGGTAATAAAAAATTACCAAATCCACCAATTAAAGCTGGCATAACCATGAAGAAAATCATCATTATAGCGTGAGCTGTTATTATACTATTATATAATTGGTTATCTGCTATATATTGAACACCTGGTCCAGATAATTCTAATCTTATAAGTACAGAAAATGCTGTACCTAATAAACCTGAGAATAATGCAAACATTAAATATAAAGTACCTATATCTTTAGCGTTAGATGATAAAAATCATCTTTCTTGTCATTCTGTAGGTTGTTTTAAAGTTAAAAAAGATGAACTTTCTTGAGTATTTATCGAGGCAACATCTTCTTTTTTAGTTGAAGTTGAAAAACCTCTTCCAAATATAATATTATATTTTGTTAAATTATCTAACAAAAAAATAATTAAATTTTGTTCTTCGTGAAAACGAATTTAAAGTTATGTGAATAACATTACATAATTACGTTATTTAGGGAGGGTACCTAGAATCGAACTAGGATATACTATGCCACATACAGCTGTTCTACCGTTGAACTACACCCACCTTATATATATATATAGTTTATCTTTTTCTGAATTTAAACCAGTTAAAAATATACATATAAAAGTTTATATAAAATATATTTATTAATTTTTTTTTTTTTCGATCTTAGCCAGGAGAGAAACTCGAATTCTCATTCTTAATTCATGAAATTATTGTTCTACCGATTGAACTATCCTAGCGAAGGTGGCTTTTTGTAACAAATCATTACTTACAGCAAAAATATTATGTTGGGGCGACTCGAACACCCAATAGTAAATACCAAAAATTTATGACTTACCGATTAGTCGACAACATATAATTTAACTATATGGGTAACAAGACTTGAACTTGTAAAGTTAAAACTATTCCGTCCTAAGCGGAACCTGGTTACCAAATTTCAGCATACCCATTTATTGCTCGAGATAAGACTTGAACTTATAACCTAATCATCTTCAGTGATCCGCTCTACCAATTGAGCTTCTCAAGCTATTTTATCTTGGAGTTATCGGGACTCGATCCTGAAATAACGATATGCAAAATCGCCGTTTTACCAGTTAAACTATAACCCCTATCCGAGAAACGATTCGAACGTTTACGACTTGCGTCACTTAAACTTAAGCTAAGACTGTCTACCAATTCCAGCACTCGGATTATTTAAGGCTAAAATGACTTGAACATTTACTCAAACCATCATGAGTGGTTCGCTTTACCGATTAAGCTATAGCCTTTGGTTGCGGATTTAGGAATTGCACCTAAATATTTTGGTCATGAGCCATCTATGTTACTATTACATCAATCCGCATATATAGCTAAGAAATAGGTGACTTGAACACCTGACCTTTCGCGTGTAAAGCGACAGCTCTACCAACTGAGCTAATTTCTTTCAACCCAAGGGAGATTTGAACTCCCGCACTAACAGTGAAAATGTTATGTCTTAACCAAACTTGACCATTGGGTCTTTAATTTAGTAGCCCAGTACAAGTATCGCACTTGTTTCTACCGATTACAAAACGGTTGCATTACTTTTATGCTAACCGGGCTAAATTTAATTTATACGATATGTGAAATATTTAGTATTTTAATAATTAGTACTTTATGTCTAAAAATGTTAAGATTAGTACAACTAAAGCCTATTAATTGTTATTGTTATAACAATTATACTCGTAGTGTTCTACTACGTTTAAAAGTATCCTAAAGTAAGCTTCGCGCTTAAATGCTTTCAGCACTTATCTTTAACTGACGTAGCCTTCCTGCCATGCCTATGTGAACAATTTACTTAAGTATAAGTAAATGATATATTACTTAGAATATATAACATAAACAACAGGTAAACCATAGGTCAATATACCCAACTCCTTTCGTACGAAGGGGCTATCTTTATTCTACTTTAATTCCCTCTAGAAGATAGAAACCATACTGTCTCACGACGTATTAAACCCAGCTCATGTAGCTCTTTAATCGACGAACAGTCGAACCCTTCATGATTTTTGCATTCATGTGGATGAGCTAAGCCGACATCGAGGTGCCAAACCGCGCACTCAATTTGTACTCTCTTGCGCAAATTAGCCTGTTCAATTTATGTTATCATAAAAGGTTTTCCTTTTATTTCCATTTTTCTCAAAATGGTTCAGACTATTTCATCATCTTTATTAACTATTTTAGCTTTATTTAAATTAAATTATTAAACACCACTTACTCAACCTTTAACACCAAAAGATCCAATACGTGATTTAGAATTTAATTTAGTATATTGTATATTAGGTTTATAATTTCCTCTTATTACAGCTGAAGGATAACCTTTAATAGAAGAATAAGCATTTATTAAATTACCGCTATATCTAATTTTATGTTGAGATCTTGAAGCTGTATAACGTCTAGTTAATCTTCCTGCAGCTTCTATTCTAACACCTGATACTCTTTTAAATTTAATATCATTTAATACAACTTTTTTAAGATATTTTGAACTTGTTTTATTTTGCTCTATTAATTTATTTAATAGATTATTTGTAGTATCAAAATTATTTAATTTAAATATATTTTCTAATTGGAAAAAATATTTTGATCTTTCATTTAATTTAATATCTTTAATTTTTGCTTTTCTAACTAAAGCTTTAAGATATCTTAATAATTTTCTTTTTTTTCTTAATTTTAATACTAAAGGTTGTGTAAAAATATCACTATTATAATAAAAGTATTTTAAATTAATAATATTAAATTCTACATTTTTTTTATATATTTTTCTTACTAAATTTATTAAACCTTGTAAATATGAATTTTCAAATTTAGCTTTATTAATATAAAGTAATTGTTTATAATACATGTAGTATTTTAATCTTTTAAGAGATTTTTTTAGAAAATTTCTATAATAAAGATTTTGTACTCTATATACTTTTGAACTATAATTAGGTAAAACATTTGTTAATATTTTACTTTTTTCTTGTTGTTTGTTTAAAATATTCAATCCTACATTTCTTATTAAATTTAATTTTCTTATAAATTTAGCTTTTTTAAATAGATTTATATATCTTTTTTTTAATTTTAATAAGTAATTAAGTTTTTGTCTGTTATATACATATAATGTTATATTTACATTATCATTAGTATGTTTAAATTCACCATCACTAATAAAGATTTTATTTGTAGATAATTTTCTTAATCTACGACGTAATTTTTCTTTTCTTAATTTAGATTCTATATTTAAATTATATGAATTAAAATAACCTCTAATTAATTTCATTACTAATCTGCTTGCAACAGGTATCAAACTTAAAGTATTTTTGTTATAAACATAAATACTATTTTTTCAATCTCTTACAGCAGGAACTAAATCTTTATTTCGTATAGTAACATTTTCACTATTTAATGCTTTTTTCTTATATGTATTTTTTAATTTTGATTTTATAATATTTAACATATTTATCTCTAATTAGAATATTAATATAATTAATCAAATTAATTATATAATACTTAAGCTTGGTATAAACCCAAGTCTATTTCATTATTATTACTAATAATTATTATACAATTTTTTTTTTTAGTTAATAAAGATGTTGGGCATTAAAAAAAGGATTATTGTTAGCAATACTCACCTTTTAGTCGTTGAACGTCCTTATTTTATCTTAGGAATTAATCCTAAAATTAAGCGCATAACTACTGCTGCTTTTGCTAAAATAAGTTTCGCTTCAAATACACTTAAATTATTTATAAGTTATCTTTGAAATTTACCCAATATATTACCAATATTTTTAAATATTGGAGGACTCACAGTTATAAATCCCTAGCGTAACTTTTTCTATAATCCAAGACCTTTCCTTTATGCATCTTGTGATCATATGCCCCGCTTACGCGACTGATAGACTTGTAGGTCAAACAGTAAAGCAAGATTTAGCCATTAAACTTTTAAAGTATAATTAATTATCATATCAATAAAGATTAAATACAATATTAATATGACAAAAAACTTTTAAATATCCCGGAGTAGGATCACTCCCCTACGGGTAAAGTTTAAAATACATCTATTCACCATATAGTTAAAATCTTACTTAAAATAAAAATAAATATTGAACTTAATCTAACAATAACTGTATAATTATGAATATAATTATAACAAATTAAAATATTTGTAAAGAAATTTACAAATTTACAAAATGAACTTTGGATATACCCAGGTACTTTTTGTGGGATCTGTGCCCCGCATAAACTGCCTCCCAATCCTCAAGAGCATATAGTAGGAAACGAATAAAGGTGTTTCATTGTTATCAAACAACTACCTTATACACTCGAAATCATCCTAAATTTTCACTCTTGCAATTAGTAACAGTAAAGCTGCATAGGGTCTTCTCGTCTATCTAGAGGTAAACAGTATCTGCACTGCTATTCCAATTTCACTGAGACAATCATCGAGACAGCTGTTGTATCGTTAAGTCATTCATGCAGGACCGCATTTAACGGCCAAGGTATTTCGCTACCTTAGGACCCTCATAGGTAAGGCCGCCATTAATCGGGGTATCCTTCAAAACCTTAGTTAAAAACCAAGGTAAATCCGTTACCCAGCCGACATTGGGCAGACATCACACTCAATACTTTGATATTTTATCTTTGCAGAGTGCTGTGTTTTTATTAAACAGTCGTACAACATTATTTTATGTTTCCTCTTATGTTTAGTTTAATTAAATCATATCATAAGATATGTTAAACTAATCATAATGGCCCTCCTTATCCCGAAGTTACGGTAGTCAATTTGCCGAGTTCCTTAATGATTGTTCACTCAAACGCCTTTGTATTCTCTACTTGCTTACTTGCGATAGTATCTAGGTACGGTATATATAAAACTTACTTATCGTTATACACAAAATTTATGTAATTAGATAAAAATAAAATAATCTTAAATATAGAATAAAACTATACAATCTTGAAAACTTGTAACAAGTAATTATATAGTTATAAACATATTCTATATTATTACATACATAGTATTTAAATTAATTTTATCTAAGTAAAAAATTTTCCAGAACCTTTATTACTTGTTAAAGGTTTTGTTTTTTACTTATAAGTATTTATATATAAATATCATCAAAATTACCTTTTGATTAATATTTTTAGATACCGAAAATTAAATATAATACCATAAGCTTAAGGCGAGGATATACCTTTTTCGTTACTCATGTCAGCATTCTCTCTTGGATCATAACCGATGGTTATTTATAATAATTAATCTTTTTCATAAACATTATACCTTTTAGATATAATATTATATAAATTTTATTTATAATAAACCATACTCTATATTATTCTATAAAAGAATAAATAAATATTATTTATCCAATGTTCCGCTACCCCACATATACAATAATCTTATTATAAATATGTGTACAAGGTTTCGGTATATTGTTTAGATCCGTTAAATTTTCGGTGTTTTTTTCTAAAATTTTTAATCAGTGCTCTGTTACGAGGTCTTCAAAAAATGGCCGCTTCTAAGCCTATTTCCTGATTGTTTTTAAAAAAAACATCCTTAATTTCACTCAACAATAATTTTGGAACCTTAACTCTTGTTCTGGGCTGTTTCCCTTTAGACATACAACCTTATCGCACTATGTCCGATTATTCAACATTCATCTTTGCCATTCCGAGTGCAAATACTCTCCGGTAAAGTCACTACAACCCCCCGATGTTGACAAAATCAAAAGATATTGTCCGAGATCACAGTTCTGTACCTGCTAAGATGTTAGTTAAATTACCTACTCATATAGGTTTCGCGGAAAACCAGCTATACTAGTCAGTTTTGTCTTTCACTAACTTACCACAGTTCTTCGGATATCTATACAACGATAACCCGTTCGGGCTTTTATAACCCTGACCATGGTAAGATCACTAGCCTTCGGGTCTAATTCTAGATACTTATTCATTTTCTCATAATTGGTTTATCTAAGCTAGTTTCATACGTAAATCGCATGAAATCATTGCTTGCATCTAAAATTAACTTGCTGACCCATTATGCAAAAGGTACACTCTTATTATTTATTTAAAATTTCACTCGAGCTGCTTATAAAACTACTACTTCAAATTTTACCTCACGGTACTTTACACTATTGCTTATATATCATATTTAGCCTTAGAGGAAGGTTCCCCTATATTCAAACAGATTTTAATCCATTTTACTTTAACAAGTTTTGTTAATAGGCTCTTGTTATTTAGTTTACACCAAATAACAATCTCGTTTGATTTCTTTTCCTAAAGTTACTAAGATATTTCAATTCACTTCGTTTACTACTCGATTTCTCTTAGAGTTTAGAATATATCTACTATTCTTATAATATATAGCTAACTATCCATAATAGTTTCTTTATATACTTGCCATGCGCAAAAACGCATGAAATATATCTTTCATATTGCCTATATTGCAAAATACACTTATAAATTAAATTTATACTTCAGGTTATTATGATTCGAACATAACTACTCCTCAACCCAAATGAGACGCCTAACCAACCTGGCTCTAACCTGTAAATTTTGTATAAATAATATATTATCCTACCAGAGATATAATTATATTAAATAAGTATATTTGCTATATCAGAGAGTATATGATTCGAACATATGAAAGTTTTACCTTTAGCTAGACTCAAGCTAGCCGCCTTAAACCACTCAGCCAACTCTCTTAAATTTTTATTTACCTGACTTCCACTACAGGGAACCGCGTACCTGCTATATATAATCAAAAATGATTCTTCAGTGACTCGAACACTGAACATATCCTTATCAAGAACACACTTTACCAGTTAAGTTAAAGAATCAATTAATATATAACTTCAAGAGCACTTAGATTTGAACTAAGAAATATAAGGTTGAAGCTTACAGTTTTGCCTATTAAACTATGCTCTTCGGAAAAGAGATGAATCGAACATCTAAGTGTAAAAACACAATATTTAGCAAATATCTTACCCTACCAATAGCAACTTTTCCTTTTTTTTCGGGTTAAACCGGTCTCGATCCGGCATCAATTTTCCTGACAAGAAAACTCTTTACCAATTAAGTTATTAACCCTTTTACGGCTAGCTGAATTCGAATCAGCACACTTCGTATGGAAAACGAACAGTCTACCATTAACTTATAGCCATTTTTTTTTTATTAACTAATATAATATGACTAGCTGAATTCGAATCAGCACATCTTATATGGTAAATAAGCAGTCTACCGTTAACTTATAGTCATTTATAGTAATATAAATTAAGACTTATGGGACTTGAACCCATATGGTAATGATTAAAAGTCACATGTTTTACCTTTAAACTAAAGTCTCTATTTTAACTTTCATAGTTATATATTATGAAAATAACTTTTATAGTTATATATTCTGAAAATATAACTTATATATATTTAATAACCTCAGTAGTACACTGATATGTAAAGGAATAATCATACTACGTCAACAAAGTGTCAGTATAAAATTCCTGATTCATAACCAAGATGATGGTGATCTGTTAAATGATAAGCAGCTAAACGTCATAAACCTACTGCTAAGAATGCAGTTCCTATCATAACGTGTAATCCGTGGAAACCTGTTCCAAAGTAGAAACATGATCCGTAAACACTATCAGAAATAGTGAATCCAGATACTGAATATTCTACACCTTGGAAGATTGTGAAAACAATTGCTAATAGAATTGTAACAACTGTTCCATATAATGCTCCTTTTCTATTACCTTGTATTAATGAATGATGAGCATAAGTAATTGTAACACCTGATGATAATAAAATTATTGTATTTAATAATGGTAATTCAAAAGGATTTACAGCTTGTATACCTAAAGGAGGTCATTGTGCTCCTAATTCTACACTAGGTGATATTGCACTGTGGAAGAATGCTCAGAATATTGCTAAGAAAAAAAATACTTCTGAGATTATAAATAAACCTACTCCTAAGTTTAATCCTTTTTGTACTGCATTTGTATGATTACCTAAATATGTTCCTTCTGAGATAACATCTCTAAATCATAAACCCATAACATAAGCTACATTAATTACAGCTACAGGTACTAAGTATTGAAAACTTTGAAAACCATGCATAAATAAAACTATAGCAGTTGTAAGAATAAATAATGATATACTTGTAAATAAAGGTCAAGGTGATGGAGATACTAAATGAAACGGATGGTTTTGAAAATTACTTTTTGATTTATATACCATTAACTATGTTAATCATTCATTAACTTACTCTTATATTAAACATGATAATTTTTTATTAAAATTTAAGATTTTAAAGAAAAATTAGATAAGATTTAAATTTCCCTTATTATTTATTTTTGTTTAATTGTAATTACAATAGCACCTACCATACCTAAAAGTAATATTATAGAACTTATTATTAATCATATTGAATAACTAGTATACATAATATTACCTATACCTGTAATATGTGTAAACTCTACTAATGAGTTATCTCAACTTTTACTACTAGCATATGCTATTTCTTGTTTTAAGTTTACTAGATTAGATAAATCATTATCTAATTGTACGTTATAAACTTCAGATTGTGAGTTTGATAAAGAAGAAACAATAGTATTCTCTGTTAAATTAGAAGGTAATACTTGTCCAACTATATAATAAAATAGTAAAACAGTTAATACAGCTAAAGGTATATCATTATTAGTCTCACTTAATAGTTCAGATATTCTGATATTTATTAACATTAATATAAAAAGGAATAAAATTGAAACAGCACCTACATATACTAATATATAAGATAATCCAATGTAATTATATCCAACTAATATTAATAAACCAGCAATATTAACAAATAAACCTATTAAAAATAATACAGAAACTATAGGATTTCTACTTACAATAGTTAATACTCCAAATAAAATAGAAATTAAATAAATAACATCTACAAATTCTATTCTAAATCCATTAGTAATAGAATCATTTAATAAAAAAAGATTATTATACATAAAAAATTTGATAATTATTCATCTCTCATCATTTTATACAATTTATTTATAAAATATCGAAATAGGATAAATAATGTGATAGGAAGAAAAGGAATCGAACCTTCGATGGCCTATAGCCATTGAGTTTACAGCTCAACCCGTAAACCAACAAACGGACCCTTCCTTAATATATATATATAGTTTATCTTTTTACTGGATTTGAACCAGTTAGAAATATACCTATAAAAGATTATATAAAATATATTTATATTTTATATATATATATCTTATTAATTTTTTTTGTTAAAATTTATTCATCCCGTGCAATTTCCATTACACGAACCATATTTCGACTTAACACCAATCAAAGTCATGCATACGAAAATAATACTTACATATTTATATACCTGATTATATATATTAATACATAAGCAAATCAAACTTATTGCACATACTCCTTTCAGCGCCTGACGAGTGGTTAGTACCTAGCTGAGATTAAATTCACCGTGACGATGGTGATTCACGATTACTAGTAATTCCTTATTCATGTAGTCGAGTTACAGACTACAATCCATATTATATCCAATTTTGGGGATTAGCTCCATTTCACAATATCGCATCCCTTTGTTAAGGCGTATGTGGCACGTCTATAGCCCACAGTATTTAGGCCATGATGACTTGTCTTAATCCCTATTATCTGGTCCAATGTAGTGGCGAACCACTTTATATATACAAATAAAGTGAGGGTTTTCGTTAATTAGAGGAGTTAACCAAATCTCACGACATTAACTAAAGACAGCCGTGCAGCGCTTGTAACAATTTCATTGTTATTCAAACTGTGGTAAGGTTTTTCGCGGGTTATCGAATTAAATAACATACTTCACTACTGGTTTCAGAAACGGTCTAATGATTTCAGTTTATATGTTGCCATATTACTCTTGAGGTGGAATGCTTACACTTTCATTTATAGACTAAATTTAAAATCTAGCCTATGACATTCATCATTTTCTGCTTGGACTACTAGGGTATCTAATCCTTATTGCTACCCAAGCCTTCGTCCCTCAACGTCAGTTTTTACATAGAAGGATGCCTTCGCCGTTACCAGTCCTTCTGGTATCAAAGTATTTTATCCCTACTCCAGAAATTCTTCCTTCTCACATAAAACTCTAGTAAAAAAGTACTCATTTAGAGTTTAATTTACCGTCTAGGTACCCTTTAAACCTAATAAAGATGACTAACACTAGTCTTCTACGTATTACCGCGACTGCTGGCACGTAATTTGGTCAAGACTTATAAATAGGAAATTGTCATTATCATTATCCTATTTAGAATTTTATACGAGTTAATCGTTATTGTATTATAATAATACACTTACATTCTTCCAAGTTACTGGTTCAGCCTTTCGGCCATTGACCAATATTCCTCACTGCTGTACTAATACGCATTGGGGTTTTTTCAGACCCAATGTGGTCGATTGACCTCTCAGTCTCGACTACGGTTTTAGCTAGAAAAATCATTACTTTTCCTACTACTACCCGGGATAAAGATTAACATCTTAAAGCGGACTTTTATTTTCCTTTCGTTTATAAGGGATTTTCCCCTTACTTTAAGGTAGCCAAATTATCTTTTACTCACCTGTACACCACTACTACTTAGTTTATAAAAACTAATTAGTCGTTCGATTAGCATGTGTCAAGTACTTGGACAGCGTTCAATCAGAGCCATCATCAAACTCAAAAATTTATTATTTTTTTAGATATGTATTACATACCTATATTGGTATATACACACTTTACTTTTTTAGTATTTTACTTTTAAATTTTTATAATAAAGATATAATTAAGCCGGTTCCTGTTTTAAATTTTAATAATTCTAAATTAAAACTAAGCATAGGATTTATTGTTCGCAATTATTATAATACTTATATTATATATTTATAATAATTTTTAGTTTCTGTTAAAATCCTTATATTTTTATAAAGCTTGGTATAAAACCAAACATATATGCCTAAAAAGTTTTGGACTTTCCTATTTACATAAAATTTTTATATCTTTATTTTTATATTTAGGTAATAATTTTACCTTTTTTTTTTTTTTTAATCTCATTTTTATACTACTAATGCTTTAAGTAGTAATACTACTTTCTTTAAACAAGATGTTTTAAATGAAAGTTTTGCGGACAAATGTAAAAATTTATAAACATTTATTATGTTAGACAAAATAAATTATATGATATATTAATTAGATTAGTGTAAATCTAATCCGTCTTTAATATATGAACAAGCTAAAACTACAAAAACTTGAGCTTGAATAAATGCAATAGCTAATTCTAATCCTGAGAATGCTATAATAAATGCTAAAGGTACTAAACCTAAGAAGAAGAATAATATACCACTAGTCATTATATTATATGTAAATCCACTTAAAATAGATAAAAGCATGTGACCTGATAATATATTAGCTGCAAGTCTTAATCCTAATGATACATTTCTAGATAAATATGAAATGAATTCGATTAAAACTAATAAAGGTAATAATGCTAAAGGACAACCTGAAGGTACAAATAATGAAAAGAATTTTAATCCATGTTTTTGGAATCCTAAGAATGTTGCACCTAAAACAATAGTGAAACTCATTGAGAATGTTAAAATAAAATGTGATGTTGATGCAAAACTATATGGAACCATTCCTATTAGATTATTTACTAATATAAATATGAATAATGCATATATAAAAGGAAAATATAATTGTCCTTTTGTTGGGTTAAGTTGGTTTATAACTATACTATGTACTGTTGCATAAATACTTTCTTGACTGATTGATCAGCTATTTGGTATTATTTTATTATTATTTGTTGCTAACAAACTGTATGTTAAAACTAAAAATAAACCTATTGATAAATATAAACCTATATTTGTTAATGATAAATGAATATTTCCTAATAAATTAGCATTTATAGAAAATAAATCTCTAATTTCAAATTGATCTAATGGACTTAATATAAAATTAAAATGACGCATACGATTTTATGTAAAATATATATTTAATTATTGAGAGAATAAATTATTTATTTAAAATAAATTATAATTTATTTATTCAGATACGAGAAATAAAAAGACGAACAAATCTTGGTAATATGTATTTACTTAGTGCATATATTAAAACTGTTAATACAACAAAAGCAAATATTACTTGATTTACAAAAAAAAATGGTACTAATTGTGGCATACTTATATTTATAATTAATTAAAAAATTTTTTCTTAATTTTAATATGACTTTTTAAGATTTGAAGGTTTTGCGTTATGTATATTTAAGCCCTTAAGATGAATCGAACATCTATCAAAATATTAACAGTATTCCGCTCTACCGTTGAGCTATAAGGGCTAATAATAATTTTTTTTTTTCTTATTCTTATCCAAGACTCGAACTTGGATCAAAATATTAGAAGTATTCTGCTCTACCATTGAGCTAATAAGAATATAAGATATATATATATTTATATTATAACAAATATCCTGTTTTTTTTAAGTTAACTTTATCTTATTTAAATGATTTTTTAATTTACACTATAAATTAAAGAAGAAACTGAATAATGTAAACCATCTAATATTGGAGCTGGATATATTCCAAATAATACTGTTAGTATTACAAATACTAATAACATTATAAATTCTCTTCTAGTTACATCACCTATATTTTCTACAAAATAAAGAGAGTAAGAACCTCCAAATACTATTCTATTATACATAAATATTGTATAAGCAGCAGAGAATACTATAGAAGAACTAGCTAGAACACCTAAGATAGGCATTCTTTCAAATACTCCGTATAATGACATGAATTCACCTATGAAATTTAAAGTTAAAGGAGTTCCACTATTACCTAAAGCTAATATGAAGAATAATACAGAGAAAATAGGCATAACTTGAGCCATACCTCTGTAATATGTAATTAATCTAGTAGATGATCTATCATATAAAATACCTCCTGCACAAATAAATAATCCTGATGAAACAAAACCGTGAGCTAATCCTAAAACTATTGAACCCTCAATACCTTGTATTGTATTACTAAATGCACCTATTAAGTAAACAGCTGCATGAGATACTGATGAATAAGCTATTAATTCTTTAATATCTATTGTTCTTAATGTACTAAAACTAGCATATAATATTGTTATTACACCTATCACATATATTATGTATGTATAATTTATAGAAGCTTTAGGTAATAAAGGTAAAATTAATCTAAATATACCATATAAACTTAATTTTAAAACTATACCTGCTAATATAATACTTCCTGATAATGGTGATTCAACGTGAGCTTTTAATAATCAAGTATTTAAAAAAATTACTGGTGTTTTTACAGCAAAAGCTATAAATATTCCATAAAATAAAAATAATTGAGTTATATAATTAAAATTTGCTTTTGATAAAGCATCAAAATCTGTTGTACCCATTATAGAAGACATAGCTATTATTGATAATAACATAAATAATGATCCTAATAAAGTATATAAAAATAAATAAAAACTAGCTCTTACTTTATTACTTGAACCAAATAATCCTATTAATAAAAATAAAGGTGGTAAAATACTTTCAAAGAATATATAAAATAATAGTACATCTAATACTAAGAATACTGCTAATAATAATGATTCTAATAATAACATTATTATTACAAATGATAATACATTTTGAGATTTTATTGAATTTCAATTTGATAATATTGCTATTGGCATTATTATAGTTGTTAATAATATAAAGTATATTGATAAACCATCAACTCCTAAATATATATCAAAATAACTTATTTGATAATGCTCTTCAATAAATTGAAATTGTTTACTACTAAAATCAAATAGTATAAACATAACTAATGATACAATTAAGTTAACTATTGAAGTTATTAAGGCAATAGATTTTATTCTTATATTATTTATAAGAGATAAACCATAATTTGCCTCTACTGTTACTAAACCTACTCCTATTAAAGGTATTAATAATAATAATAAAGACATATTTACTTAAATAAAAAAAAAATTTACTACTAATAAAATATTACATAATATTTTATATATTACACTTTATGAATGCCATAAAGTTAATTAATTTAACATTAAATTACCAAAAAGTTAATAACTTTTAACTTTAAAGTAAACAGTTAATGTAACTCTATATAGAACAATACTTAATATTAAGGATTTAATATATCTTTCATTTTAATTTTTTTTGATTCTGGTCTTGGTGAATTAATCATATCTGATACATTAATTCTTTTTGATTGTTGTTTAGGTGTATTAAGCATATCTGATATATTAATTCTATTTTGTTCTAAATTTGATGAGTTTTTAGTAGTGTTAAGTAGATCAGTTATATTAACTTTAGTTGCAGAATTATTTGTAGTAACAGGGTTATTTGTAGAAATAATTACAGGATTATTTGTAATAATAGTTCTAGCATTACCACCACTTACTGTATTATTTTGTGTATAAGGATTATTATATGTATAATTATCACTTATTGTATTATTTTGTACATTAGAATTATTATAATTATTTTGTAAATAAGGATTATTATTATAATTATACAAATAAGGATTATTATTTGAATAATTCATTGGTGGGTTTTGCATTGAATAATCCATATATATTTGAGATTGAGAGTTATAAGGTATAACTACATTATCACGTAATGTATAAGAGAATCGTGAATCATGAGTAAGATAATTTTGGTTATCTCTAAATTCTTGAGATATATTTCCAATATGTGACACAGGAAGATTTTGTTCTGTCTCCTGTGTATAACATGGTATAGAAGGATTTTGTTCTGTCTGTGGTAGATTACCTTCAATATATTCTTCTCGTATTCTATTACCTTCCGCAATCATAATTTCTAAATCTTTACCAGAACGTCCTTCTAAATTTAAATTAAAACTACTATTATTTATATTACGCATATTAGCTAAATCACGTCTTTCTCGTAATTTTTTCCTTCTCTCATATTCATCTAAAGTCATAACACGTTTTGCTCTAGTATTAAATTTATAGCTTTCCACTCTTGCATCATAAGCCTCTGGATCTTCTTCTTGTAATAATACATCTCTTTCATCTCTTTTTCTTTTAGCTTCACGATTTTCTTCATAAGTTTTTCTTTTATATTTAGATATATTCTTTTTTATATAATAAGATTTATTATTTTCTCCAGGAGGTCTTGATGGATCTCCTGATGGTTGACCACCAGATGGACCATTTGGACCACTTGGTATTCCTCCTTCACTACCACTAGTTGGATTGGGTGGTCCAGTGTTTGATGAAGAATTTGATCCATTTATTTTTACTTTTAAATAATCATTAATATAATTAAGTGATAATCTTATTATTAATAAAGATAATACTATTAATATTAAAGATATTGTTAAAAGTAATAGATAGATAATAGATTTATTTTTTATATTTTTATTTATATAATTTATATATATAAATAACATCGTAGAAAAATATAATAATGTTAAACCTAATATTAAACCAGCTATAACTATAAAAAATAAAGATTTATAACTATAACTAAAGTATATTAATATTACATTAACTGTAATTATATCTTTATAATGATCTTTAAAAATTTTATAAATAATTTTATTATATACTTGTTCAATTGAATTATTATTATCAATAATAAAAGAAATAACATTTATTATATATGATTTAATCAATGATTTTATATAAAATTTTATTTTAAAAAAGATTAATCATGATAAAATAATATCAATAGAGGTAAATTTAAATAATTTATAAAAAAATAAAGCTAAACTTATAAATTGTATGATATCTATTATAATTGAACCTACAAATAGTAATTTATTTAACTGTGTAAAAAAGATATTTAATTTTATTTTTGTTTTATTGTCTAAACAATTAAATAAAATATTAAAATATATTTTATATAAATTAGTTAAAGAAAAATAAAAACTTTTTAGTTTTTTACTATTTGATATAATTAAAAAAAAAGAATTTATTATTGTCATTATCATAATTTATTATAATAAAGATATATTTATAGGAATTATACCTAATCCATATACAATACAAGGCATTAGTATAACATAAGCTATTACGATAGGTAATAAAACAGTTCAACAAACTGACATTAATTGATCAAAACGTATTCTAGGGAAAGAAGCTCTAACTCAAATGAATACAAATATTAAAAAAGCTGTTTTAAAAGCTAAATTTAAAGGAGAAGAAGATATATGTACAAATATATCGTATAAAATAGTATTATTTACATCAAAAAATAAATTTAATAGATTTAAAATTAAATCTAAAGGAATAATACTTAAATAACCTCCTAAAAATAAAATACTATTTAAAATACAAATTAATACAATACTAGCATATTCAGCTAAGAAGAAGAATACAAAAATACTAGCAGAGTGTTCTGTCATGAAACCACTAACAAGTTCTGATTCAGCTTCAGCTAAATCAAAAGGAGCTCTATTAGTTTCTGCTATAGAACCTATAAAGAATACTAAAAATAAAGGAAATAGTGGAAATAATAAATTTACTGCTCTTTGTGATTCTACTATAGTAATAACATTTAAACTTCCTGTTAATAATAATACTAATAATATAACAGAACTTAATATTAATTCATAACTAATTAATTGAGCTGTACTTCTTAATGAACCTAAGAATGCATATTTAGAATTAGCAGATCAACCAGCTAATAATATTCCATATGTAGATAAAGAACTAACTGCTAACATATATAATAAACCTAAACTATAGTCAGAGATAAATAAACCTGAACCAAAAGGAACTGTTAAATAACCTAATAAAGAAAATATTAAAGTTATAACAGGTCCAAGGAAGAATAAAATTATATTAGCTTGTGTTGGTGCTACATACTCTTTTAATAATAATTTTAAAGCATCAGCAAATGCTTGTAGTAAACCATAATAACCTACTACATTAGGACCTAATCTTCTTTGCATACTAGCCATAGTTTTTCTTTCTGCTATTGTTACAAAAGCAACAGATAATAAAGCAGGAACTATAACTAATAATCCTTCAAGTATGGATATTAAATATATCATATATTATTTTTATTTTTTTTTTTCTTACATAAAGAAAAATATATAAATATATTAAATAAATATTAAATAACGTGCAGTATTGTTAGTTATATTTATATATTTTTATATCTATGTGTAATTTAAAAGTAAAATATATTTATTATATATTACCTACTATTTTTTATTATTTTAATAATAATATTACATTAAATATTATTGTATTTAATATTAAAAATAATTATAGATAACTAATTAATTTATTAAATATAATTATCTATATTGCATAATACAAATAAAAAAATCTTAGATATTTCATCTTTTTCGTATATTAATAATATATATATACAAAGGAGCCCGGGGAACTCGAATCCCTTTATTTCGATTTGCAATCGAAACGCAGAACCCTCTGCTCAAGCTCCTTATATAATTTATAGTATAAAAAAAATATAAATTATAATTCTAATATAGAATTAGTTATTTTTTAGTTGCTAATTCAACTAAACTATTTTCGATTAAACTAACTACAGGTACTATTACAAAGAAATATGCAAAATATAAAACTGTAGAAATTTGTCCAAATTCAATAAATGGAGTTTCAACGTGTTTTGCACCTATTTGCATTAATACTAAGAAATTAGCTACAAAAATATAGAATGCTACTTTACTTAAAGGTCTGAATTGTACTCCTCTTAATTTAGATAAATCAGTTATAGGCATAACCATTAATGCTAATATTGCAGCAAACATAGCAATAACACCTAATAATTTGTTAGGTATAGATCTTAAAATTGCATAGAAAGGTAATAAGTATCATTCTGGAACGATAGCAGGTGGAGTTTGCATTGGATTAGCCATAACATAATTTTCACTATCTCCTAAAGCATTAGGCATGAAGAAAACAAATATAGATAATACTATAAAGAAAATAAAGATAGTAACTAAATCTTTAAATAAGAAATAAGGAGCAAAAGGTAATCTATCATAATTACCAGATATACCTAAAGGATTACCAGATCCTACAGTATCATGCATAGCTATTAAATGCATTAAAGCTAATGCAGCTAATATAAAAGGTAATAAGAAATGTAATGCAAAGAATCTATTTAATGTTGCATTATTTACAGAGAAACCTCCTCAAATGAATTCAACTATATCCTGACCTATTCAAGGTATAGCACTCATAAGGTTAGTAATAACTGTAGCTCCTCATAAACTCATTTGACCATAAGGTAACACATATCCTAAGAAAGCTGTAGCCATCATAACTATAAGGATAACTGTACCTATAGCTCATGTTAAAGTTCTAGGTGATTTATATGAACCATAATATAAACCTCTTCCTATGTGTAAATACACTAAAAAGAAGAAAGCTGAAGCTGTATTAGCGTGTAAATAACGTACTAATCAACCATTATTTACATCTCTCATAATGTGTTCAACAGAATTAAATGCTTCTAATACACTAGGTGTATAGTGCATAGCTAATGTAACACCTGTTACTATTTGTATTACTAAACATAAAGCTAATAAAGATCCAAAATTTCATAAGTAACTTATATTAGCAGGTTGAGGTGAATCTATTAAATATGAATTTAATAATTTTAATAAAGGATGACTTTTTAAAATTCTCATTTTTATAAAATATAAAAATATTTTTTTTTAATTCACATTATTAATATATATATATATAATACATTATCAAATTAATCAAATTGTTAATTAATTTTTAATTAACAACTTATCTATAAAAAAAAAAGAAATTAATTTCTATAACTAAAAATAATATTTTACCTAAATATTACTAGGTATAAATAATACTATAGATAAGATATTAGTCATATGTAATCATTCGTTAGGCATAAACATGAATAAAAGAATAATTAATGTTAATATAGAGATAGTTATACTTAAAGAACTAGATAAAGCAAACTTTGAATCAAAGTATATTTTATTTACAATTTTATCTTTTTGTAAGATAAGTGCTGGTATTTTAAGATCTTTTAATTTATTAAAGTATGTATATGAATGTCCATCAAAGAACATTGTTTTAACAATATATAAATAATAAACCGCACTAATAACACTAGTTAAAACTCCTATAAGTGTTATAAAAATAAATCCTTCTTGTAAAGCAGCAGAGAACACCATCAATTTAGCAAAGAATCCCATTAAAGGTGGAATACCTGCAAATGAAAATAAAGTTATAGTTAAACTTAAAGCTAACATACTATTTATATGGAAATAACCTTTAAGCTGACTTATTAATTGGATAGGAGAATTATTTTTATCTATTAAATTGTTATGGTTTATATTTTTATCGTTATAAGCATATAAACTATAACCTATAGCTACTAATAAAATAAAGGCATTTAAATTAGATAAACTATATTGTATTAAATAGAAAATAAAAGATTGTATTGATTCAACACTATTTATAGTTAATGCTAATAACATAAAACCTAAATGAGATATTGTACTATAAGCAAACAATCTTTTAATTCTAAACTGAGTTAATCCTAAAATAGTTCCTATTATTAAAGATAATAAAGAACTAACTAATAAACTTGTAGTTCAAGAATAACTAGTTGTTATATATATACTATTAGTATAATGAACTAATTGTAATAACAGAGTTAATATTGATATTTTTGCTATTATAGCAACAAAAGTTGTTACTATTGTAGGTATACCATCATAAACATCAGGAGATCAAAAATGAAATGGTGCAGCTGATATTTTAAATAAGAATCCTACAGATATTAATAATAAACAATAAGGTATATATGTTGTTATATCTTGTTCATTTACTATACCTGCTAAATTATTTATAACATAAAAACTATCTAAATATGTAACACCTAAATTTGCATAAATTAACGCAATACCTAATAAAATAAAACAAGAAGATAATCCACCTAGTAAAAAATAAGTTAAACTAGCTGAAGTAGAAGATTCAGAATTTCTATACATAGCACATAATAGATATAATCCATAACTTTGTAATTCTATTGATAAGAAAATAGAAACTAAATCACTACTTGATATTAATAATACACTTCCTGTTATTATAAAAAATAACATTAATGTATATTCTAATATTGTATATTGTTCTCCTTTTTTTAATATAATATTTGATACAGTTAAATTTTTAACAAATTGTAATTTTGTAAATAATAATTTAGTGAAACTCATATATTCACTAGATATAAGTTTTCTAGGATAAAATCCTGTCATATTCAATATCAATAAACTGATTACAAATATTAATATATGAAATACTTGTGTTATAGAAGATGTGTAAAATAACCCACCAAATAACCCAATTCCATTATCTAAATATGTTATAAATAAATTATTATAAGATAAATAGATACAATAAAATAATGCTATTATACCAATTCTACTATATAGAATTGCAGTATCACGTCTAAAAGACAAAGCATTAGATAATAATAAACAGAATATTGAGGATAAAAGCATATCATATTCTTAAATAAATTTAAATTAAACAAAAAAATATAGAATAAAAATTATACTACTTCGTATCTTTAACCGAAGTATTATTACTATTTAATAAAACAAATAATGTAAAAATAACTAATATTAATAAGTTATTATCGCTATAAGAGAAATATAAAAGAGTAATATAGAATATTAATCCTATTAAAATGTATAGAGCATAAGTAGTAACAATACCTGTACTTAATTTACCTATACTATTACTTAAAGCTAATAATCCTTTTTCTAAACCATAAGGTCCTATTAATTCTACAGAACCTTTATCTAAACTCTTAGATGTTTGACCTCCTAATTTAAGAACACCTTCTACAATATATTTATTATAGAATAATTCTATATAGAATCTTTGATTAAAGAAACTAAAGATATTATAACCTAATTTAGAGAATTTAAAATTAATTAATAATTTAGGTAAGAATTCTGATAACAATACAGAAATTATACTTAATGAAACAGTAAATACAAAAGGTAATAGTTTAAAGAATGTAGGTACAGCAAATTCAGTATCTAACATAATTTCATGACTAGGATGAATAAATAAACTATTATCTATAAAGAAACCAGTACCTAATCCTATAAAAATATCTTTAGTTAAATATCCAAAGAATATTGAAAAAATAGCTAAAATAATTAATGGTATAGTCATAAATAAGTCACCTTCATGAGCATGTTTATAACTAACTAAAGGACCATTAGGGTTAGCTAAGAATGTTAGATATAAAACTTTAGCTGAATAAAGTGTAGTAAACATAGCACCTATTGTTGCTACAAAGTAAACTATAGTACTTGATAAGTAATATTGTCCATATGCAGACTCAAGTATAAAATCTTTAGAATAGAATCCTGTCATAAAAGGCACAGCTACTAAACTTAATGAAGCTATTAACATAACTGAATATGTTAAAGGTAAGAATTCTCTTAAACCTCCATATTTTCTAAAATCTTGATTATCTGCTACAGCGTGTATAACTGAACCAGCACCTAAGAATAATAATGCTTTATAGAAAGCATGATTAACTAAATGGAATAAAGCTAAGTTATAACTTGATAAACCAACAGCTATTACCATCATACCTAATTGACTCATAGTTGAATAAGCAATAACTTTTTTAATATCTTGTTGGAATAAACCAATTAAAGAACTAAATACTGTAGTTATAGCACCTAATCATAAACAAAGTACTAAAACAGTTGAACTATACTCAATTAAAGGTGATGATCTCATTAATAAGTATACTCCTGCTGTAACCATAGTAGCAGCGTGAATTAAAGCAGATACAGGTGTAGGACCTTCCATCGCTTGAGGTAATCAAATATGTAAACCAACTTGTGAACTTTTAGCTGTAGCACCTATTAATAAACAAATTCCAATAATTGTAATTATAGTTTCATTATAATATGGAACTAATGCAAATACTGTACTATAATCTATATTACCAAAAGATCATAATATAGCAAACATACCTACAGTTAATAAAGTATCACCTACTCTATTAGTTAATAATGCAGATAAAGAACTTTGGTTTGCTGCTATTCTAGTAAATCAGAAATTTACTAATAGATATGAACAAACACCAACACCTTCTCAACCTACAAACATTATTAAATAATTATTACCTGTTACAAGTATAATCATCATAAAAGTGAATAAACTTAAATAACTAAAGAATCTTTGATTATGAGGATCATGACTCATATAACTTATAGAATATACGTGAACTAAACTAGATACTATTAATACAGGTAATAGCATAGAAACAGTTAATGAATCAAATCTGAAATTTCATAATACGTATAATGATTCTACATCTATTCATCTTGCTACATTTATTGTTACAGGTATATTATTAAAACCTACTTCAAAAAAAGCTAATATAGCTAAGAATGTTGTTATTATAACTGAAGTACATGTTATTAAATGTGCTCCACTTACTCCAATTTTTCTACCAAAGAAACCTGAAACTATTGAACCTAATAATGGTAAAATTATCAATGTTAAATACATTATTTATATTGTATTGATATACTTCCTCTTAATCTATAATATGCAACTAAAATTCCTAAACCTATTGCAGATTCTGCTCCTGCTATTGTTATAATATAAATAGCAAAAGTTTGTCCTAAAATATCATCAAAACTAAGTGAACTAATTAATATCAAGAATGTTATTGATAATAACATAATTTCTATACTAATTAGCATTAGTATAATATTTTTTCTATTTAAAACGAAACCTAATATTCCTATAAGGAATAAAAATATTGAAAAATTCATTGTATAAAAATTTTTATTTTGATTTATCTATACTATATTATAATTATATTATTATAAACAATATATTACTATATTGCCAAAGACGTGTATAAGATTTGAACTTATATTTACGTGTCCGTAGCACGACATTCTACCATTGAATTAACACGCCTATATATATATATTATATATAAATATATAACTAATATATTATTATTCTGGATTAAATAAATTTAATATTTTTAATATTCTAGTAAAAAAATTACTATATAAAAATTTTATTTTTAATTTAACAAAATTCATACTTATTTTAAACATTGGTAAATTTTTATAAATTTTTAAAATACTATTTAAGAATTAAACTAAACTATAACTATACTATAGTTTATTAAAAACAAAAACAATTAAATAATATAATTAACCTTCCATTTGATCTCTTAATCATAATAAGAAATCTTTAATAGACACAGATTGTATTGCAATAGGCATAGAGCTATGAAGTATACCACAAATTTCTGAACATTGTCCAAAGAATGTACCAGGACGATTTACATAAACAGAAGCTTGATTTAATCTACCTGGGTATGCATCAGCTTTTATACCTAAAGATGGACAAGCATAAGAATGTATAACATCTGCAGCTGAGATTACAAATCTAGTGTGAGTTAACTCTGGTATAATAACTCTGTTATCTACTTCTAACATTCTAAATTGACCATCTTCTAAGTCACTTTCTGGTACTATATATGAATCAAATTCAATAAACTCATTATCTTCATTTGTAAAGTCAGGATATTGATAACTTCAATATCACTGATGACCTTCAGCATAAACTACTAATGAAGGATCCATAACTTCATCCATTAAATATAATAATTTGAATGAAGGGAATGCGATTAATATTAAAATAAATGCAGGTGTAATTGTTCAAATTAATTCTATTAATGTACCATGATTTAAGTATTTATGTGCTATAGGAGATTTTGTAGCTACAAAATTTCTTATAATTGTTATCATCATTCATGTAACTGTGAATAAGATAACAGCTAAATAAAACATAATATTATTATGTAATTCTTCTATTCCTTCCATCTGAGGTGAAGCGCTATCTTGGAAAAATAAACCTCAAGGAGTAGGAGCATCCAAAAGTAAATGTCCTTTTAATATATCTAAAAGCATTTATATATATTTATAATATTCATTTATTTTTATAACTAGTCCAAATGAGCTAACCTTTTAACCATGTAAAAAATTATACCCCTTAGATTAATAAAAATCTAAGTATTATTTGATTAAATTTATTAATAATCAAATAATTAAATTTATTCCACCCTAATATTCAAAATAGTAATTACTAATTAATTATATATTAATGAATAACCACTTCAAGATTTATAATTAAAATTATAAACTTGTCTACTTTCAATTTTTAAAGCATTTTTCCCTAATTCAAAAGCAAAACCTAAAGTTAATACTAAGAAAAATACTAACATAATTACTAAACCATATATTCCGTTTGTATATGCACTTACCACATAAGGGTAAACTAATAAAATTTCTAAATCAAATAATAAGAATAATAGGGCAAATATAAAAAAAGATATACTGAACTGTGTTCTATTCTGTCCTAAGAAAGAATGAAAACCACATTCAAAAGCACTATCTTTTTCTTGATATGGATTGTGGGGAGAAAGAATTAAATTAACTGCTAACAATATTATTGCTAATACTGGTATTAAGAATAAAAAAAAAGTTGTAGTTGTCATGATAAATTATTTATACTCGTAAATTATTAAGGTTAACACCTTTCTATATTGATGTTAATAAACATTATACACCAATAATTATAATAATAATATTATTATAAGTAATATATAAAACTTATATATTAAAAAAAAATATATATATAAATATATTTTTAAATATTTTTAATTTTTAAGAAAAAATTAATAAAAAAAAAATTGTATATTAGGCTACATATAATAATAAGAAAGCCATCATTAATGCAAATAATCCTGTGGCTTCGGCAAAAGCAAAACCTAATATTGCATAAGAGAATAATTGTCCTCTTAATGATGGGTTTCTAGCAACACCTAATATTAATGCACCGAAAACAATACCGATTCCTACACCAGCTCCTATTAAACCTGTTGTAGCCATTCCTGTTCCAATTATTTTTGCTGCTTGTATCATAGTATATTATAAATATAAGTATACAACCATTTAATAGAGGTAACCTCGATTAATATATATATATTATTATTTGTAAATACAAATAAAAAAAAAATAAATTTTATTCATATTTAATATAAATATAAACATAAATTATATATAAACATTAACCTTCCATATTACAAAGTGCATCTATTGCTTCTTGTGCATGTTGTATCATTTCATTAGCTATAGAATTATGTTGTGCTTCTATTAGACTTAAATGATTATCAATAGCTATAATGGCATTTACGTCAGATTTAAGACCAGGTATAAGATCTAAAGCCCTTATTATAAAGTCTGCAGAACTATCAGCTTCTATATCAGGATTTCCATGACTAGTAGATTTAATTCTTCATCCCATATAATGATATAATATTCCCGTACGACCTTCACCATCTGTAAACGTTACAACTTCCTGATTATGATCAGTTGTATATCCACTATCTGCACTTCTAGCTCTAAGACGAACATCATCTCTTTCCGGCCGTCCTCTTTTTATTGATATATTTCTTATAGCAAGAGATTGAACATTATCTATATGGTTGTATATGTCATCTAATTTATCATATGCAGATCTTTCATACTCATCTCTGAATTCTATTGTCGCTGGGGATATTTCCCGTCTACCAAGACATAACACACCACCTACTACAGTATAAGGATTATATGCCATCGCTGTTGCCATTATCCGTGCTCTAGAAACTCAATTAGCTTTTAAAACTTTAGATACTCATTTATTTTCTCATAATTTCAAAGAAAGTTTAGAGTAATAAAATTCTAGATTTTGCTTAAAAAAAACTCATTTAGCTTTTAAAACTTTAGATATTCATTTAATTACCATTAATTTTAAAGAAAAAACTCATTTAGCCTTTAAAACTTTAGATACTCATTTGATTACCGCTAATTTTAAAAAAAGAATTCATTTAGCTTTTAAAACTTTAGATATTCATTTGCTTATCGTTAATTTTAAATAAAGTTTAGAGAAATAAGATACTAAAATATTTTTAATATGATTAAATAAAGAAAAATCTAAATTTATAATATTTTTTAACATAATTAAACATAAATCATATTCAGCCGGACAGTACTTATTTGCTCACATTATTATACGGATAATAATAACAATAGCAAACGTTACAAACCCATTTCAGATTGAACAGGTAAACTTGCAAAAGCATGAGGTTTAGGTGGACTTGTTAAACATCATTCTAATGAACTATTATTTCTAGTGAATAACACTTGGAATGTATCACTAAATAATTGTGGAGTTAATCAAGGATATCTTGAAACTGCTTTACCTTCTGTTAATTGTTTATAAATAATAGTTAAGAAATATCATGTAGCTACAACACTAATAATAGAACCAACACTACTTACTAAATTTCAACCATAGAAAGCATCAGGATAATCACTTATTCTTCTAGGCATACCTTGTAAACCTAAGAAGTGTTGTGGGAAGAATGTTAGATTAACACCAACAAATAAAATTCAGAAATGTACTTTAGCTGCAAATTGATCATAAGATAAACCTAATAATTTAGGTATTCAGAAATATCAACCACTAAATAAAGCAAATACAGCTCCCATAGATAATACATAATGGAAATGAGCAACAACATAGTAAGTCTATATTACTCTATATCATAAAATATAATACTAATATTATAATAATATAACAAGTTATTAATGTTTATATTAAATTTTAATGTTTATATGAACTTTTTAATTTTTTAAACTGCGTTATAAGATCAGTTAATTTTATCTCATAATTAAGATCTGTTTCAAACAAATTTTCTTCAACAGATATACCTAAATATATTAAATCCTCAAATTTATCTATTTGAGTATATATTAATCTATTTAAAAGATTAACTCTAGCCAAAATAAGTTTAGCTTGACCTTCTGATATACTATCTGGTACTTGTATAGATAAATTACCTTGTGCATCAGTAACTACATTGATATCATGTGTTATAACTTGATTATTAAATTGATTAATAAAATCAGCTAATTGAAGTAACAATATAACCAATTCAGTTACAATCTCAAGTATATCTACATTAGATTCTAATGATTTATTTACATAAAGATGAGGTTTTACTATAGATATTTTTGAGATAAAATTAAAAACTGAAAAATAAATATTTAATTTATAAATTACTACTATAGTAATTAATAAAAAGTGAATAAAATACAAAAAAATCTATATTATTCACTAATAATTAAAATTATAATTCTAATTAAATTTATCTATTAAAAAAAAAAAAGATTTCTAATAAACATAATAATTATTATAATATTTAATTTCATTTTTACACCACTCACATGATGGATCGGACCATAACTTATCTAATTACTTAACTTAATAAGCTTTCGATTGCCACGTTTGGCCTCTACGGAACCTACTAACAAATTTAATTTGCTTTGGTTTCCACGGTATTCTCTTATATTATAATATATTTTTTATGCTTTTATAAAAAATATAAGACTTCACCGTTAGCAATAATTATTATTATTACCGGAATAAAAAAAAATGTAAATTTTATTCCATGGTGGCATACAACATGACACTTACTTATATGAAATATTTCTAATAAATATATCTAAAGATTTGGATTTATTACCTAATAAAGGATATAATTTACAATGACTTATAATATAATTTAAAGTTTCTTTTTTATAAATCTCTAATAAATAAAAAGTTTTAGAAGGATTTTTTATTTTTACACTTACAGAAAAGAAATTTTTAATAATATTTAATAAATAATAATCATCATTTATTTTTATTGAAAATGAATGATTTCCATTTTCTCTTATTAAAAAGCAACCTTTAGCTTCTATAAATCCACTTAATCAAATAGGAAAATAATCAGGAATAATAAAATTATTATTATTAAAATTTTTAATAAGATTAGATTGAGAACTATACTTTAAATTTCTATTTAATAAATAATTATTTACTGAAGTATCTTTTAAACAAACTTTTAAAAAGTTTAATTGACAAATTAATCTAGAAGTTAAAGGTAAATATTTTTCAAA